CGAACATGTACGAGCTCCTTCTAATGGAAAAATAAAATTTGATGAGGGTTTGGTTCATCCCACACGTACCCGTCATGGGCATCCTGCTTTTCTATGTTTTATAGACTTGTCTGTAACTATTGAGAGTCGAAATATTAGACATAATGTAAATATTCCAACAAAAAGTTTGATTTTAGTTCAAAATGATCAATATGTAGAATCAGAACAAGTGATTGCCGAGATTCGTGCCGAAACGTCCACCTTTCATTTTAAGGAGAGGGTTCAAAAACATATTTATTCTGAGTCAGAAGGAGAAATGCACTGGAGTACTGATGGCTATCATACGCCCGAATATCCATATAGTAATGTTCATATATTACCAAAAACAAGTCATTTATGGATATTAGCAGGAGGTCTATGCAGATCCAATTCCAATATAGTGTCTTTTTCACTCCACAAGGATCAAGATCAAATGAATGCTAATTCTTTTTCTCTCAAAGATATCTTTGATCTCTCACTGACTAAGGATCAAGTAAGACATAAATTGTTGGATACTTTTGGTAAAAAAGATAGGGAAAGTCTTGACTATTCAAAACCTTATCGAATCATATCTAAGGGTCATTGGAATCTCATAGAGCCTTCTACTTATATTCGTCAAGAGAATTCTTTGGCGAAAAAGCGAAGAAATAGATTTGTGATTCCCTTACAATATGATCAAGAACAAGAAAAGAAACTAATACCCTGTTTTGGTATTTCGATTAAAATACCTATAAATGGTATTTTACGTAGAAAGAGTCTTTTTGCTTATTTTGATGATCCGCGATACAGAAGAAGCAGTTCGGGAATTACTAAATATGGGATTGTCGAAGTAGATTCAATCGTAAAAAAAGAAAATTTGATTGAGTATCGAGGAGCAAAAGATTTTAGTCCGAAATACCAAACGCAAATGAAAGTAGATCAATTTTTTTTCATTCCCGAAGAAATACATATCTTACCCGGATCTTCGCCCATAATGGTCCGGAACAATAGTATCATTGGAGTAGATACACGACTTGTTTTAAATCTAAATACAAGAAGTCGAGTAGGTGGATTAGTCCGAGTGGAGAGAAAAAAGAAAAGTATAGAACTGAAAATATTTTCTGGAGATATTCATTTTTCTGGAGAGGTGGATAAAATATCTAGGCACAGTGGCATTTTGATACCACCAGGAATCGGAAAAAAAGATTCTAAAGGATCAAAAAAATTTAAAAATTGGATCTATGTCCAACGCATTACATCTACCAAAAAAAAGTCTTTTGTTTTGGTTCGGCCCGTAGTCACATATGAAATAGCTGATGGGATAAATTTAGCAACACTTTTCTCTCAAGATCTCTTGCAGGAAAAGAATAATGTCCAACTTCGAATTGTCAATTATATACTTTATGAAAATGGCAAGTCAATTCGAGGAATTTCTCACACAAGTATTCAATTAGTTCGGGCTTGCTTAGTATTGACTTGGGACCAAGAAAAAAAGAGTTCTATAGAAGAAAAAGTTCATGCTTCTTTTGTTGAAATAAGGACAAATTATCTACTTTGTTATTTCATCCGAATTGAGTTAGTAAAGTCCACTCTTTCGTATACCGAAAAAAGGTATGATACGGCAGGTTCAGGATTGATTTCCAATAATGAATTAGATCGTATCCATAGAAAAAATCCTTTTGATTCCAAGGCGAAGATTCAATTATTTCCCCAACATCAGGGAACTTTTGGTACGTTGTTGAATCGAAATAAGGAATGCCAATCTTTCCTAATTTTGTCATCATCCAATTGTTCTCGAATTGGCCCCTTCAATACTTCAAGATATAATAATGCGACAAAAGAATTGGATTCCATGACTCCAATTAGGTATTTGTTGGGTCCTTTAGGTACTATTGTGCCTAGAATAGTAAATTCTCGTTCATCTTACTTTTTAAGAACTTATAATCAAGTCTTTTTAAAGAAATCTTTTTTGCTTGAAAAATTTCAACAGACTTTCCAAGTGCTTCAAGTACTTCCATTTCAATACTGTTTTCTAGATGAAAATAGTAGGATTTATAATCCCGATCCTTGCAGTAACATCATTTGGAATTCATTCCATTTGAATTGGTGTTTTCTCCATCACGATTCTTGTGAAGAGGCATGGACAATAATTAGCCTTGGACAATTCCTTTGTGAAAATGTATATCTATTTAAATATGGATCACGCATAAAAAAATCTGGTCAAATTTTCATTGTTCATGTTGATTCTCTAGTTATAAGATCAGCTAAGCCCTATTTGGTCACTCCAGGAGCAACTGTCCATGGTCATTATGGGGAAACCTTTTATGAAGGAGATACATTAATTACATTTATATATGAAAAATCGAGATCTGGTGACATAACGCAAGGTCTTCCAAAAGTAGAACAAATCTTAGAAGTTCGTTCAATTGATTCAATATCGATGAACCTCGAAAGAAGAATTGAAGATTGGGACGAACGTATCCGAAGGATTCTTGGGATTCCCTGGGGATTCTTGATTGGAGCTGAACTAACCATAGCCCAAAGTCGTATCTCTTTGGTTAATAAGATACAAAAGGTTTATCGATCCCAGGGAGTACAGATCCATAATAGACATCTAGAGATTATTGTACGTCAAGTAACATCAAGAGTTTTGGTTTCAGAAGATGGAATGTCTAATGTTTTTTTACCTGGGGAATTTATTGGATTGTTGCGAGCAGAACGAGCAGGGCGCGTTTTGGACGAATCAATCTGTTATCGGGCAATCTTATTGGGAATAACGAAGTCATCTCTGAATACTCAAAGTTTCATATCCGAAGCAAGTTTTCAAGAAACTGCTCGAGTTTTAGCAAAAGCTGCTCTACGAGGTCGTATTGATTGGTTGAAAGGCCTGAAAGAGAACGTTGTTCTGGGGGGGATTATACCGGTTGGTACCGGATTCAACAAATTAGTACATCGTTCAAAGCAAGACAAAAATATTCATTTGAAAATCAAAAGGAAGAATCTATTTGAGTTGGAAATAAGCGATATTTTGCTACACCATAGAGAATTATTTTGTTCTTGTGCCCCAAAAACTTTCCATGAGACATCAGACTAATCTTTTACATAATGTATCCTAACAAGAGGTTTCTTCTTTTTACTTTCACTCTCTGGTCCGATTATGGATTTCATAATCAATGAAATAAAAAAGAAAGAATGCAATTCATGGTTTGGGTCGTAGATCAATGGTCAATCCTGGTATAAAGTTCCGTCGGAACAATTTTTTATTTCATAAGGTACTGAATCTCTTTGAAAAAAAAAAAGAGAAAGTGTGGTAAAATGGGAAGACGATATTGGAACATCAATTTGGAAGAAATGATGGAAGCAGGAATTCATTTTGGTCATGTTACTAATAAATGGAATCCTAGAATGGCTCCTTACATCTCGGCAAAGCGTAAAGGTATTCATATTACAAATCTTACTATAACTGCTCGTTTTTTATCAGAAGCCTGCGATTTAGTTTTTGATGCAGCAAGTAGGGGAAAAAGATTCTTAATCGTTGGCACCAAAAAGAAAGCAGCAGATTTAGTAGCATCAGCAGCAATAAGGGCTCGATGTCATTATGTTAATAAAAAATGGCTTGGTGGTATGTTAACGAATTGGTCTACTACAGAAACAAGACTTCAGAAGTTCAGGGACTTAAGAGCAGAACAAAAGATGGGGAAACTCAATCGTCTCCCTAAAGGAGATGCAGCAATGTTGAAGAGAAAGTTATCTACTTTGCAAGCATATCTTGGCGGGATCAAATATATGACGGGATTGCCCGATATTGTAATTATCGTGGATCAGCAAGAAGAATATACGGTTCTTCGAGAATGTGTCATTTTGGGTATTCCGACGATTTGTTTAATCGATACAAATTGTGATCCAGATCTTGCAGATCTTTCTATTCCGGCCAACGATGATGCTATAGCTTCGATTCGATTGATTCTTACCAAATTAGTATCTGCAATTTGTGAGGGCCATTCTAGTTATATAAAAAATGGTTGATTATCTTATCATTACTCTTAATAAGAAGAAAGAAGAAGATTAGTTTATTTTTAGTGAACTCTCTTTGATTGTTACTATTTTGGTTTGCATCTTTTGGAGTTTGAACTATGTTTTGACTATCAAATAATATTTAAAAGAAAAGATAAAAATGATTGGTATTTTTTTTATGTGATTTCTCGGTATCCAAAATATACGATTCATAACTTAAATTCATGAATGAATATAGGTGAATTGAGAAAGAGAAGGTTGAATAAAAATAATCACTTTTTTGAAGTTCGATTTCTGTTAGAGGACAATATGAATGTTATACCATGTTCCATTAAAACACTCAAAGGGTTATACGATATATCAGGTGTAGAAGTAGGCCAACATTTCTATTGGCAAATAGGAGGTTTACAAATTCATGCCCAAGTACTTATCACTTCTTGGGTTGTAATTGCTATCTTATTAGGTTCAGTCATCCTAGCTGTTCGGAATCCGCAAACCATTCCGACCAACGGTCAGAATTTCTTCGAATATGTCCTTGAATTTATTCAAGACTTGAGCAAAACTCAGATTGGAGAGGAGTATGGTCCTTGGGTTCCTTTTATAGGAACGATGTTCTTATTTATTTTTGTTTCTAACTGGTCAGGTGCTCTTTTACCTTGGAAAATCATAAAATTACCTCATGGGGAGTTAGCTGCGCCCACGAATGATATAAATACTACTGTTGCTTTAGCTTTACCCACGTCAGTGGCATATTTCTATGCAGGTCTTAGGAAAAAAGGATTGGGATATTTCGGGAAATACATTCAACCAACTCCAATACTTTTACCAATTAATATTCTAGAAGATTTCACAAAACCTTTATCTCTTAGTTTTCGACTTTTCGGGAATATATTAGCTGATGAATTAGTGGTTGTTGTTCTTGTTTCTTTAGTGCCTTCAGTAGTTCCTATACCTGTCATGTTTCTTGGATTATTTACAAGTGGTATTCAAGCTCTTATTTTTGCAACTTTGGCTGCGGCTTATATAGGTGAATCCATGGAGGGTCATCATTGACTCACTTTCAAAAGAGTCTTTTTTTAATTTTTGAAGCTTATCCCAATTCAAGCAATGCGGGAGTTCGGGGTTCAATATAATCCACTGGGTTGGAGATCATGTATATGTAATACCTATGAGTATCAATCCCTTGTGTATGTTTTGAAGAATGGTTTCAGAATACAATTTAATAGAATAAAAAAGAATAAAAAGTGCAGGTGATTTACGTTATGGAAGAAAAAAGATTTACTAGTTAAATGGTAATTACCCCTATCTCTTTTTTTATAGCCCACTGCATTTAGATGAATTTCCATATAAGTCCTTTTTCTATTTTGTCTTTGATTGTGAATTGAATGAAAGAGAAAAAATAGAATAATTTATAAAAGAATTTATAAACAAGGAAACGCAATGACTAAAACCGTATACATATTTATTTACATAAGGTAGAAAGGAAAAACGATCTATCGAAGTAGTTCTGACAATTCATTAATATTCTGAATTCCTTTTGGAACTTTTAGCTACTTCGACCCGATAGATTTTAGTGAAAAAGATCAAAAAAGAAAAAAGAAGTGTAGTAAGGTAATATAAGAAAATTAGAAGTAGAAAAAAAAATAGATTAAGTACTAATTCATTGGTTGGTTGTATCATTAACCATTTTTTTTTGTGCGAGGAACTTACCATGAATCCACTTATTTCTGCTGCTTCCGTTATTGCTGCTGGATTGGCTGTAGGGCTTGCTTCTATCGGACCTGGGGTTGGTCAAGGTACTGCTGCGGGCCAAGCCGTAGAAGGTATTGCGAGACAACCAGAAGCAGAGGGTAAAATACGAGGTACTTTATTGCTTAGTCTGGCTTTTATGGAAGCTTTAACAATTTATGGACTGGTCGTGGCATTAGCTCTTTTATTTGCAAATCCTTTTGTTTAATGTTTCAATTCATCGTAGAATAAAAATGTAAAAAAAAAAAAAAAGAAGAATAAAAGCATAACCATAACTAAGAAATTTGAGAATTCTCAAATTCCATTAATAATAATAAGCGGAGTGATACAAAAAGAACTCTGTTCTTTTTTAGTCCTATCTATAAGGGGAGAGCCTATGAAAAATATAACCAATTCTTTTGTTTCCGTGGGGCACTGGCCATCCGCTGGGAGTTTCGAGTTTAATACCGATATTTTAGCAACAAATCCAATAAATCTAAGCGTAGTGCTGGGTGTATTGATTTTCTTTGGAAAGGGAGTGTGTGCGAGTTGTGTATTTCAAGAATAGGTTGGATTTAACCGGCTGCACTTTCTTTATATTTATGTATTCTTTTTTATATTTCTATAGTATAAATAGGAACAAAAGGTGCACAATCTCGACGAATTACTTCGAATTTTGATTTTATTCAGAAATCATATGTAAGAACCATAGCATTTCGTGACTAATTGGTAAATGAACTTTGATTCTCTTCTCTATCAACCAAGAATGTTGAGGTCTTTTACATGGTTAAAGATAAATTGTTTGAAGTCCAGGCACAGCATAGCATGGTACTCTTTCTACCACTACGTTAGTACCAAAAGTACCAAAAAGGTTGAAAAATAAGAAAAAGAAAAAAGGAATAATTAGGAATTTATCCGATGTAGAACACTCATATGGATAAAATTCTTTGAACCATTAACTGGAAAGATGGGTCCTCTTTTTTATCCACTGCCGAATCGACGACCTATGTATTGTATTTTTATAAAATCTTTGTATAAAAAAGAGAATTTTTTGGATGAAAAAGATCGAAATCTCATTTTATTCTAATAATAATGAGAATGAAGTAATGAAGTTCATAATTCTATTCAATTCTCTTTCTATTCTATTAGGATTTTGATTGAATTTATCATAGCATATAAAGAAGAAAGAATAAAATTCTTTCTTCTTTCAAATCTTTTTATTTTTGGAAAGAAGTTGTAAATAAAGAACAAATAAAGAAACAACTTTGCTGACAATTTTTTCTTTTTTGTCTGGTCTGAAGAGTCCTCCTAAGATTCTGATGTTAGATCAGTTTCGATATCTTTGAATAAGAACAGAAAAGAGAGGATAGGCTCATTCCGTTCAAAGATATGGGAATGCCCATTAATCAAATAAAAGATAAAAGAAACAATTGAGCGTGAGAGCCAAATGAATTGAAAGATTCATGTTTGGTTCGGGAAGAGATATGATAGTTGTGAAATGAATGGAAAGATAATCTACTTTCATTAAATGATTTATTAGATAAGCGAAAACAGAGGATCTTGAGTACTATTCGAAATTCAGAAGAATTACGTAGAGGAGCTATTGAACAGCTTGAAAGAGCTCGGGTTAGATTACGGAAAGTGGAAATTGAAGCAGATGAGTATCGAACGAATGGATACTATGAGATAGAACGAGAAAAAGGAAATTTGATTAATGCTACTTGCAATAGTTTGGAACGATTAGAAAATTACAAAAATGAA